GATACATACGTATCCTTAACATACTGAAACGGATGCTATTATTAGTATTAAACCAATATCGATTTAGACAAGTAAAATCTTCTAATCGAAAACTGGTCCAAAGAAAAAACTTCAATTTAATTAATTTTTTTTTTTCATTTGTCCGATTTACATTTTTTTTGAAATTGAAACAAATTAAAATTCGAAATTCTCTACAACGTCGAGATGATAAAATAGTTTCAGGAACAAATAAATCATCAAAATTGTCGTTTTTATTTATATTTTTTTGATGTTGTGCGGTTGATTTATTTGTACTATTAATAATATATAATATCTTTTTGTTTCTTTGATTTGTTTGGTGCTTGTTCTTAGAAAAACATGAACTACGTACAATTTTATAAAAAATAAATTTTCTATTTTTCTTTAGAGACAGACGAATCGGTTCAAGAATTAATATTCCCCTTTTCATCGATTTGGTACAAGTGAATTTATTCTGAATCAACATGATATTCAGACTCATTTCTTCTCTTCGAATAGACGATAGAGCCATTTCCTTTGGATTTAGAAGTCTAAGTAGGAAACAATATACTTTAATATTGTTGATTATTTTTTTCTTCATAAGATTATCCCATCTCAATTGAAAAATCAAATATCTTTTGAGGAAGATGTCAAATCCTGTTTTTGTATTATTCTTGTATTTTGTGTTTTTTTTTTCATTCAATGATATATAATTTTTTTTTGTTGTACTTTCATTAATTTTGACATTATAAAATTGTAAAAATTTTTGTAAAAACCAAAGTTCCACATTCGATCTCGCCTTATTTAGTATTTCATTTTTCTTTTTGTGATAAAGTGTAAGATAAAAAAAACGTTGCTTCTCAAAAAGATATATTTTTTTTATCTTTAAAAGAATTTTACAGTCAAAATATTTTGTATTCACCTTTTGCCCTATATTCCTAATATTTTCGTATTGTCGATAATTATTGAAAAAATTATTGATAGGGATATTTTTTATTTTAACTTTATCGAGTAATTTGGTTTTATCTGTATTATAATTTATAAAAGTGATTTTTTTTTTTGTTACTTGTAATTTTTCTTTTAATGGTGATTTAGACATATAAATAGAGTAGGCCGCCTTATTTTTATTTTTTTCAAAATTATTATAATTATAGTATAAATATGATAAAAGATCATATCGATAATTTTTTTTAAACTGACAGTTTTGATCTGACACGAAAGTTTTTTCATGATGAATTAATGAGGATTGCTCAGATAAATATTCTTTGTTTAAATCTTTCTTTTGAATTGTAGAATGCTGATTGACTCTATTTCTCCATTTTTTTGGTACTAATTGAGACCATATAATTGGTGATAAATCATAGTGATAAGAATCTTTTAAACAATCTTTCCATTTTTCATAATTCCAACGTTTTTTATGTCTTAATTTTGAGTCACAGATTCTTTGTGTTCTCAAAAATAATGTTGGAATTACATTTTTACTAAAAACAGACGTTTCATGATATTGAAGTACATATCTTAACTTAGCCAAGTAATTAATTGGAATTTTTGAGAATTTATAAAACACATATGTTTGTGATAAGGAAGATAAGCCAAACATAAGAGTTGAGTTTTTATTATTAATATTAAGTAATTTTTGTAAAGTTGAAATAAACCGAATTGTTATTTGTTTTGTTTGCTCAATTCTTTCTTTCTTTTTTTTATTATTGTAAATGTACTTATCAAAACTGTTTTTTATTGATTGAAGAAAGAATTGTACATTGAGACTTAGTATTTTTATGTTACTGATAAATAGAAAAATATTTATGTATGTTTCTTTTATAAAAAATTTTAAAATTTTAAAAAAAAACATTTTTGATTCGTAAATGAATCTCGAATTGTTTTTTAATATCCCAGAAAGGAGTTTTGAAAATTGGTTTAATTTGATTCGATCAATTCGTTTTTTATTTTTTGTTTTATTAGGAAAAATACGGATAGTTAAAAATGTTTTTTTTCTGTCTTTTTTTATTTTTTTTGTTTTATCAATAAGATATTTCATTTTATTCTTTGTCGATAAATCTTTTTTAGAATCTTTTGATTTTTTTTGAATAGATGAGTCATCAATTAGATTATTTTTTAGTAGAGAATCTTTTTCTGTTTTAGTTTCACTTGGTTGATATATATATTTTTTTAACTTGAATATATTATTTTCGAACAAGTTTTTTGTTTTTAAAAAGGACTCATTAAAGGACTCATTAATATTGAAAACAAAAATTTTATCTTTTAGTAACAAATGAGTTCTTTCGTTATTCATTATTATAAATCGTTGGGGTGTAAAAGTAATTTTTGTCAATTTTATAATTTTTTTTTCGAGTATTTTAAAGATAGGTTCAAAAAAGGAGGTCCTTTTTCGGGGAGGACCAAAAGGCATTTCCGCTTCCATTCCCCAAACTGTTAAAAAAAAAAAATCTTCTTTATTTCTTTTTTTTTTTATTAGATTCCTATGAAGGGATCGGAACTTAGA